GACACGGGGATTCAATTAGTTAGGACTTGTTTAGTCTTGAATTGGGATCAAAACAAAAAAAGTTCTTCTATCGAAGAGGCCCGTGCTTCTTTTATTGAAGTAAGTTCAAATGGTTTGATCGGAAATTTCCTAAAAATTGATTTAGTGAAATCCCATATTTCGTATATCAGAAAAAGGAATGATCCGTCCGGTTCAGGATTGATATCGGATAATGAGTTAAATCAGACCAATATCAATCCATTTTTTTCTATTTATTCCAAGGCAAAAATTCAACAATCACCTAGCCAAAATCATGGAACTATTCGTATGTTGTTGAATAGAAATAAGGAATGCCGATCTTTGATAATTTTAGCATCATCTAATTGTTTTCAAATGGGGCCACTCAACGATGTAAAATATCACAATTGGATAGAAAAGGGAATTTCTAAAATTAAAGAAGAAGATGCTAGAATTCCAATTAAGAATTCGTTAGGTCCTTTAGGAATAGCCCCTCAAGTTGCAAATTTTTATGCATTTTACTACCATTTACCAACTCATAATAATATCTCGACAACTCAAAATTTGCAATTTGACAAATTAAAGGAAACTTTTCAAGTAATAAAATATTATTTCATGGACGAAAACGATAGAATTTATAAGCCCGATCTATGCAGTAACATAGTTTTAAATCCATTCCATTTGAATTGGCATTTTCTCCATCATAGTTATTGTGAAAAAACGTCTACAATAGTTAGTCTTGGGCAATTTATTTGTGAAAACGTATGTATAGTTCAAACGAAAAATGGACCACACCTAAAACCGGGCCAAGTTCTAACTGTTCAAATTGACTCTGTAGTAATAAGATCGGCTAACCCTTATTTGGCGACTCCAGGAGCAACTGTTCACGGCCATTATGGAGAAATCCTTTATGAAGGAGATATATTAGTTACCTTTATATATCAAAAATCAAGATCGGGTGATATAACACAAGGTCTTCCAAAAGTAGAACAGGTATTAGAAGTTCGTTCGATTGATTCAATATCGATGAACCTAGAAAAGAGAGTTGACGCTTGGAACGGGCTTATAACAAGAATTCTAGGCATTCCTTGGGGATTTTTGGTTGGTACTGAGCTAACTATAGTGCAAAGTCGTATTTCTTTGGTTAATAAAATCCAAAAGGTTTATCGATCCCAGGGAGTCCACATCCATAATAGACATATAGAAATTATTGTGCGTCAAATAACATCAAAAGTATTGATTTCAGAAGAAGGAATGTCGAATGTTTTTTCACCCGGCGAACTAATTGGATTGTTGCGGGCTGAACGAACGGGACGTGCCTTGGAAGAAGCGATTTGTTACCGAGTTTCATTATTGGGAATAACAAAAACATCTCTTAATACTCAAAGTTTCATATCCGAAGCGAGTTTTCAAGAAACTGCCAGGGTTTTAGCAAAATCCGCTCTACGGGGTCGTATCGATTGGTTGAAAGGTCTGAAAGAGAACGTTGTTTTAGGGGGAATTATACCCGCTGGTACCGGATTCAAAAGAATAATGTACCGTTCAAGGCTAAGGCAACATAACAAGATTACCTCTGAAACAAAAAAAAATAATTTATTCGAGCGAGGAGTGAGAGATATTTTGTTCCACCACAGAGAATTATTTGATTTTTCCATTTCAAAGAATTTATGCAATACATCCGCGAAATCTAGTATTTAATAATTCCCAAGAGTAGATTCAACCTTTGTACAATGAAAAATAAACGCGGTCGTTTGACTTGGTAATAAAAAGAGAATAAAGAAACAAATAAATAGAAAAAAAGGAATGGCCCAATAATATAGCTAAAGGCCGACCTTCGGTAGAAGATAAGGTTCCATCGGAACAACTCTTTATTTCTATTTCAGTCTACCTGGTCTCTTTTTTTTATTTTTTTTTTCAAAAAAGTATGGGGATAAATGACAAAAAGATATTGGAACATAACTTTTGAAGAGATGATGGAAGCGGGGGTTCATTTTGGCCACGGTACTAGGAAATGGAATCCTAGAATGGCGCCTTATATATCCGCAAAGCGTAAGGGGATTCATATTATAAATCTTACTAGAACTGCTCGTTTTTTATCAGAAGCTTGTGATTTAGTTTTTGATGCAGCAAGCAGGGGGAAAGAATTTTTAATTGTTGGTACCAAAAAAAAAGCAGCTGATTCAGTAGCGAGGGCTGCAATAAGAGCTCGGTGTCATTATGTTAATAAAAAATGGCTAGGCGGCATGTTAACGAATTGGTATACTACAGAAACGAGACTTCATACGTTCAGGGACTTGAGAACGGAACAAAAGATGGGTAGATTCAACTGTCTGCCAAAAAGAGATGCTGCTATATTGAAGAGACAATTATCACACTTGGAAACCTATTTGGGCGGCATTAAATATATGACAGGGTTACCCGATATTGTAATAATTGTTGACCAGCAAGAAGAATATACGGCTCTTCAAGAATGTATCACTTTGGGAATTCCAACGATTTGTTTAATCGATACAAATTGTGACCCCGATCTCCCAGATATTGCGATTCCGGCTAATGATGATGCTATAGCTTCAATCTTATTAATTCTAAACAAATTAGTATTTGCAATTTGTGAAGGTCGTTCTAGCTATATACGAAATTTTTGATTAATAATAAGAATAAGATAAATAAATTATTTGATTGGCTTGGGGAAATTCATAGATTTATGGAATAGGTTATTATACTATTACTAAATCTACTAAATCATGCAAAAAAGATAAAAAAAAAAGAACAACCGGAAATATTATGTGATTAGTTGGTATTCAAAATAGAAAATGAAAGTAGCCGAGTCAAAAAGGAGATGGTTTAATCAAAATAATTCCCTTTCAAGTTCCATTATTTCTTTTAGAGTAGAAGGCAGGGCAAATATGAATGTTCAATTGTGTTCCATCAACACATTAAAAAGATTATATGATATATCTGCTGTGGAGGTAGGTCAACATTTCTATTGGCAAATAGGGGGTTTCCAAGTACATGCCCAAGTACTTATTACTTCTTGGGTTGTAATTGCTATCTTATTAGTTTCAGCCATTTTAGTTGTTCGAAATCTCCAAACCATTCCTACTTTCGGTCAGAATTTCTTTGAATATGTCCTTGAATTCATTCGAGACGTGAGCAAAACTCAGATTGGAGAAGAATATAGTCCATGGGTTCCATTTATTGGAACTATGTTTCTATTTATTTTTGTTTCCAATTGGTCAGGGGCTCTTTTACCTTGGAAAATCATACAGTTACCTCGTGGAGAGTTAGCTGCACCCACAAATGATATAAATACTACTGTTGCATTAGCCTTACTTACGTCCGTAGCATATTTCTATGCGGGTATTTCAAAAAAGGGATTAGCTTATTTTGGTAAATACATCCAACCAACTCCAATCCTTTTACCGATTAACATCTTAGAAGATTTCACAAAACCCTTATCACTTAGCTTTCGACTTTTCGGAAATATATTAGCTGATGAATTAGTAGTTGTTGTTCTGGTTTCTTTAGTACCTTTAATAGTTCCTATACCTGTCATGTTCCTCGGATTATTTACAAGCGGTATTCAAGCTCTTATTTTTGCTACCTTAGCTGCGGCTTATATAGGTGAGTCCATGGAAGGCCATCATTGACTAGTTTTCGAACTCGTCTTTTTTTATTTTATCCCGCCAAAATAGAAAGAAATTATTAAAATTATTAATAATAAAGAGGACCCCCCCCCCTACTCCTACTCCTACTCTATTTTTTTTTTTGGGGGGGGTCTAACTGAGTTATATATAATCGAATCGCTATAAGACAAATCTTTCTTTTTTTGAGGTTTTAAAGAATGATTCTCTAATCTGATTAAATCTAAGACACGACTAATTGGTTTACGGTATGTAAGAAAGACATGTATATGTGATATTAGATACTAAATAAATTCTTAATTACTTCGACTAGATAAGGATAAATATTAAGTAATGGAATAATTAAGTCATAATTTGATGGTTAATTATATCATTAACTATTTCGTTTTTTTTTGGAGGACGAGGAACTTAAACTTATTATGAATCCACTGATTTCTGCCGCTTCCGTTATTGCTGCTGGGTTGGCTGTCGGGCTTGCTTCTATTGGACCTGGGGTTGGTCAAGGCACTGCTGCAGGACAAGCTGTAGAAGGGATTGCGCGACAACCGGAGGCAGAGGGAAAAATACGGGGTACTTTATTGCTTAGTCTAGCTTTTATGGAAGCTTTAACAATTTATGGGCTGGTTGTAGCATTAGCGCTTTTATTTGCTAATCCTTTTGTTTAACTTTTTTTGTTTAAAATAAAAATCCGAAGAAAAAATCGAAAAATAAAAATACATGGTTTTTTTCCGTGGACTTGTCATGCTACTCTTGCTTTTTCGAATCATATTAAGATTTCACCCCTACATTTATTTATTTGTTCGAACAGGAACACAAGGGAAGAACTGATTTAAGGTTGAGGAATTAACATACTAATTCGCCTTACTTCTTAGCCCTTTTAGTTTAGTCCAACGAAAACCCCCTTTTTATTTACAAAGTTTTTCTAATTTTATAAACTGTTTAAAACGACTAGAGATTTTGCAACTGGGACAAGAACCGGTATTTAATTAGAATAGGTACTACTCTTACGGGGCATTTTCCAATTAACTGACCAATTCAAATAAAAAATATATTTTTTTATAACATTCTTAATTATTATATCTTATTATTATAGTAATATTATTACTAATAATTAATATGAATTAATAGTAAGGAATGGGAATTTGATTTTATATGATATTTTATATGATATTGATATCAATATCATATAAAATAACTAAGAAAAAGATAGGAATCGTAGAAAGATAATTAGTCTATCCATAAGAGGAGACGAGATCATATGAAAAATATAACCGATTCTTTCCCTTGCTTGGCTTACTGGTCACCTGCAGGAAGTTTCGGGTTTAATACCGATATTTTAGCAACAAATCCAATAAATCT